TGGCACCGTCCGTGGTATTTCTGTGAGTCCTAGGAATGGTATGATGCCAGAAAGGATTTTTATACAAACATTAATTGGTCGTGTATTAGCCGATGATATATATATGGGTACACGCTGTATTGCCACTAGAAATCAAGACATTGGGATTGGACTTGTAAATCGATTCATAACCTTTCGAGCAAAACCAATAGCTATTCGAACCCCTTTTACTTGCAGGAGTGCATCTTGGATCTGTCGATTATGTTATGGACGGAGTCCTACTCATGGTGACCTGGTTGAATTGGGAGAAGCTGTAGGTATTATTGCGGGCCAATCAATTGGAGAACCGGGTACTCAATTAACATTAAGAACTTTTCATACCGGCGGAGTATTCACGGGGGGTACTGCAGAACACGTGCGATCCCCTTCTAATGGAAAAATAAAATTCAATGAAGATTTGGTTCATCCGACACGTACACGCCACGGACATCCCGCCTTTCTCTGTTCCATAAACTTGTATGTAACTATTGAAAGTGAAGATAGTCGACATAATGTAAATATTCCCCCAAAAAGTTTTCTTTTAGTTCAAAACGATCAATATGTAGAATCAGAACAAGTGATTGCTGAGATTCGCGCAGGAACATCCACTTTAAATTTTAAAGAGAAAGTTCGAAAACATATTTATTCTGACTCCGACGGAGAAATGCACTGGAGCGCCGATGTGTATCATGCACCCGAATTTCCATATGGAAATGTTCATCTATTACCAAAAACAAGTCATTTATGGATATTATTAGGCGAGCCGCGCAGATCTAGTCGAGTTTCGCTTTCGATCCACAAGGATCAAGATCAAATGAATGCGCATTCTCATTTTGTCAAGAGAAATTCTACTTCTAACCTCTCAGAAACGAATGATGCGTCGAGAGAAAAATTATTTACTTCGAATTTTTCGGATAAAAAAGAAGATAGGGTTCCTGATTATTCAGACTTTGGTCGAATTATAGGTACCGGTCGTTGTAATCTCGTAGATCCGACCATTCTCTACCAGAATTCTGATTTATTCTCAAAGAGGCGAAGGAATAGATTCATCATTCCACTCCAATCGATTCAAAAATGCGAGAACGAATTAACACCTCCCTCAGATATCTTGATTGAAATCCCCATCGATGGTGTTTTCCGTAGAAATAGTATTCTTGCTTATTTGGACGATCCTCGATACAGAAGAAATAGTTCGGGCATTACTAAACATGGGACTATAGAAACGGATTCAATCATCAAAAAAGAGGATTTAATTGAGTATCGAGGAGGTAAGGAATTTAGGCCAAAATACCAAATGAAAGTCGATCGTTTTTTTTTCATTCCCGAGGAAGTGCATATATTACCTGTATCTTCTTCCCTAATGGTGCGGAACAATAGTATCATTGGGGTGGATACACAAATTACTTTAAATATAAGAAGCCAAGCGGGCGGGTTGGTCCGAGTGGAGAGAAAAAAAAAAAGAATTGAACTTAAAATATTTTCTGGAGATATCCATTTTCCTGGAGAGACAGATAAGATATCCCGACATAGTGGCGTTTTGATACCACTGGGAACAGGAAAACAAAATTCCAAGGAATCCAAAAAATGGAAAAATTGGATCTATGTTCAACGGATCACGCCTAGTAAGAAAAAGTATTTTGTTTTGGTTCGTCCTGTCGTTACCTATGAACTAACCGACGGTATAACTTTAGGAACGCTTTTCCCACCGGATCTGTTGCAGGAAAGGGATAATGTGAAACTTCGAGTTATTAATTATATCCTTTATGGGAATGGTAAACCAATTAGAGGAATTTCTGATACAAATATTCAATTAGTTCGGACTTGTTTAGTATTGAATTGGGACCAAGACAAAAAAAGTTCTTCTAGTCAAGAAGTTCGTGCTTCTTTTGTTGAAATAAGTGCAAATGGTTTGATTCGACATTTCCTAAGAATCGACTTGCTGAAATCCACTATTTCATATGGCGGAAAAAGGAATGACCCACGGAGCTCAGGATTTCTCCCCGATAATGGATCAAATCGCACCAATATAAATCCGTTTTCTTCCATTTATTCCAAAATAAGAATTCAACAACCCCTTAATCAAAATAAAAGAACTATTCATACGTTGTTGAATAGAAATAAGGAATTCCAATCGTTGATGATTTTGTCATCATCCAATTGTTTTCGAATGGGTCCATTCAATGATGTAAAATATCACAATCATAATGCAATAAAAGAATTGATTCAAATTACACCTGTAATTCCAATTAAGAATTTGTCGAGGCCTTTAGGAACAGCCTTTCTAATTGCGAATGTTTATTCACTTTACCATTTCATAATTCATAATCAGATCTTGGTAAATAACTACTTGCAACTTGACAATTTAAAACAGACTTTTCAAGTAATTAAATTTAACTATTTTTTAATCGATGAAAATGAAAAAATTGATAACCCTCGTCCGTGCAGTAACATTATTGTCAATTTGAATTGGCATTTTCTCCACCCCAATTATTGCCAAGAAAAATCTACAATAATGAATCTTGGACAGTTTATTTGTGAAAATATATATATAGCCAAAAACGCATCACACCTAAAATTAAAATCGGGTCAAGTTATACTTGTTCAAGTTGACTCTGTAGTAATACGATCAGCTAAGCCTTATTTGGCTACTCCAGGAGCAACTGTTCATGGCCATTATGGGGAAGTCCTGTACGAAGGAGATACTTTAATTACATTTATATATGAAAAATCGAGATCTGGTGATATAACCCAAGGGCTCCCAAAAGTAGAACAGGTGTTAGAAGTGCGTTCGATTGATGCAATATCGATGAATCTAGAAAAGAGGGTTGAGGGGTGGAACGAACGTATAACAAGAATTCTTGGAATGCCGTGGGCATTCTTGATTGGTGCTGAGCTAACTATAGTGCAAAGTCGTATCTCTTTGGTTAATAAGATCCAAAAGGTTTATCGATCCCAAGGAGTGCAGATTCATAATAGGCATATAGAAATTATTGTACGTCAAATAACATCAAAGGTCTTGGTTTCGGAAGAGGGAATGTCTAATGTTTTTTCACCAGGAGAACTAATTGGATTGTTACGGGCGGAACGAATGGGGCGCGCGTTGGAAGAAGCGGTTTGTTACCGAGCCCTCTTATTGGGCATAACAAGAGCGTCTCTGAATAGTCAAAGTTTTATATCTGAAGCAAGTTTTCAAGAAACTGCTCGAGTTTTAGCAAAAGCAGCTCTCCGGGGTCGAATCGATTGGGTGAAAGGCCTGAAAGAGAACGTTGTTTTGGGGGGTATGATACCCGTTGGTACAGGGTTGAAAGGATTGTTGCCCCCTTCAAAACAACACAACAGGAGTCTTTTGGAAATGGAAACAAAAAAAAAACAATCTATTCGAGGGGGAAATGAGAGATATTTTGTTTCACCACAGAAAATTATTTGATTCTTTCTTTTCAAAGAATTTCCACGATAGACCAGAACAATCATTTATAGGGTTTAATGATTTCTAAAAGTAAAAAGTCGATTGATTTTTTTGACTATATGTATTTTGGTACAGTCATTTGAATAGTAAGGCAATAGAAAAGACTAATGGCTTATTCGTCTATCTACAGCCAATCTACGATAGAAGAGAAGGTTCCATCGGAACAATTCTTTATTTCAGTTCGGGGTTTCTCGTATCTTTTTTTTTTTCAAAAAAAAAGGGGGGGTGTGGGGAGAAATGACAAGAAGATATTGGAACATCGACTTGGAAGAGATGCTGGAGGCGGGAGTTCATTTTGGCCACGGTACTAGGAAATGGAATCCTAAAATGGCACCTTATATTTCTGCAAAGCGTAAAGGTATTCATATTACAAATCTTACTAAAACTGCTCGTTTTTTATCCGAAGCCTGCGATTTGGTTTTTAATGCAGCAAGTAGGGGAAAAGAGTTCTTGATTGTTGGTACCAAAAAGAAAGCAGCTGATTCAGTAGCATGGGCTGCAATAAAAGCCCGGTGTCATTGTGTTAATAAAAAATGGCTCGGCGGGATGTTAACAAATTGGTCCACTACAGAAACGAGACTTCATAAGTTCAGGGACTTGAGAATGGAACAAAAAACGGGAAGACTCGACCGTCTTCCGAAAAGAGATGCGGCTGTGGTGAAAAGACAATTATCTCGCCTACAAACATATCTGGGCGGGATTAAATATATGACAGGGTTACCCGATATTGTGATCATCATTGATCAGCATGAAGAATATACGGCCCTGCGGGAGTGTATCACTTTGGGAATTCCAACAATTTCTTTAATCGATACAAATAGTGACCCCGATCTTGCGGATATTTCGATTCCAGCGAACGATGACGCTATATCTTCAATCCGCTTAATTCTTAATAAATTAGTATTCGCGATTAGTGAGGGCCGTTCTAGCTCTATAAGAAATCCTTGATTAATAATAAGTTAAATAACTTTTCCTTCGAAAATCCGATAGATTTATGGAATCGGTTCTTTTTTATGAATTTTTTAAAATAGATAAAAATAATTGGGGACATTATGTGATTTAGTTAGTATTCAAAATAGGAGTTGGTATTCAAAATATCCGATTCAAGTAGACAAAGAGATGGTTGAATCAAAATAATTTTTTTAAAGTTCGATTTTTTTCAGAGGGCAATATGAATGTACTATCATGTTCCATGAACACAATAAAAGGGTTATATGATATATCCGGCGTGGAAGTAGGCCAACATTTCTATTGGCAAATAGGGGGTTTCCAGGTACATGGCCAAGTACTTATTACTTCTTGGGTTGTAATTGCCATCTTATTAGGTTCAGTTACTATAGCTGTTCGGAACCCACAAACCATTCCGACTGGGGGTCAGAATTTCTTCGAATATGTTCTTGAATTCATTCGGGATGTGAGTAAAACTCAAATTGGAGAAGAATATGGCCCCTGGGTTCCTTTTATTGGAACTATGTTTTTATTTATTTTTGTTTCGAATTGGTCAGGAGCCCTTTTA